AGTATAAATGTAAGGATAAATGAAACCTTTTTTATAAATAAGATTTATAGTATACTTGTTACCGGTTCTAAAGAATTTGAACATAAAACGCCCTATTTATTTGATAAAAACTTATTATTAAATAAAATAAATCATTTGTTGACATTAATTGATGAATTTTCGAAAGAACCAACACCCATTTTCAATTTTAAAGGACTTATTTTATTTCCGACAAATAGAAAGGGGGATTCAGAAGAGCGAGATAAATTTAAAAAATTTTTATTCCATGTAGTTATAAATAATAATCATACAAAACCCATTCTAAAAAATTTGAGTAGAGTAAAAGAAATACGTAAAAAAGTATCTCATTGGTCATACAAATTAATCGATGAGTTAGAACAACAGGAAAGGGGAAATGCGGAAGACCGATTAGCCGAGGATCATGGTATTCGCTCAAGAAAAGTCAAACGTGTAATTATTTTTACCGATAAACAGACAAATACCGAGGAGGTGGCTTTGATACGTTATTCACACCAATCGGATTTTCGCCGAAATATAATAAAAGGTTCTAGGCGAACTCAAAGGCGTAAAACGGTTATTTGGGAACTGTTTCAAACCAACCCACATTCTCCGCTTTTTTTGGAACGAAAAGATAATAAACTCTCGTTTTTGTATTTTGAAATTTATGAACTGATTAAATTTATTTTTATAAAGACAATTAAAAAAAGGGCAAAACTAAAAATTTCGAATTATAAAGAAGAGGATATAAAAGAAATAACTAAAAGCAAAAAGTACAAAATAGACGAAAGAGCGTGTATAGAAATAGCAGAAACTTGGGATACCATTCCACTTGCTCAAGTAATGAGAGGTTGCATGTTAGTAACCCAATCCATTCTTAGAAAATATATTATATTACCTTCATTAATACTAGCAAAGAATATCGGTCGGATGCTAGTATTTCAATTTCCCGAATGGTGTGAGGATTTAAACAAATGGAATAGAGAGATACATGTTAAATGTACCTATAATGGGGTTCAATTATCAGAAAGAGAATTTCCGAAAAACTGGTTAACAGATGGAATTCAAATAAAGGTTTTATTTCCCTTCCACTTAAAACCTTGGTACAGATCTAAGCTCCGATACTTTCATAGGAATCCAAGGAAAATAAAAAAGGAAGATTTTTTATTTTTAACAGTTTGGGGAATGGAAGCTGAAATGCCGTTTGGTCCTCCCCGAAAACGACCTTCCTTCTGTAAACCCATCTTTAAAATAATTAAAAAAAAATGTAAAAAATTAAAAAAAAAAATTTTTACACCCCAACGATTTATAATAAAAATAACAATTCGGTTTATTTCAACTATAAAAAATTTGTTTAATAAAAATAATAAAAATTCAACTATTCCGTTTGGATTATCTTCCTTGTCACAAGCATATGTGTTTTATAAATTATCACACATTCCAATTAGTTACTTAGATAAGTTAAAATATGTACTTCAATATCCTGGAACTTATTTTTTTCTTAATAATATAATTCCAACGTGCGATTGGGACCCAAAATTAATACATAAAAATATAAAGTATTATTATCACTACTATGTATCACCAATTATATGGTCTCGATTAGTACCACAAAAATGGCGCAATAGGAATTTGACAATTCAAAATAAAAATTTTAAATATTTATATGACAAATCCTTATTAATTCAGCACGACAAACAATATTATTATGAAAAAACTTTAGTGTCAGATCAAAACTTTAATTTAAAAATATTATAATTATGAAAATAAGGCGGCTCGCTTTATTTATATGTCTAGATCACCATTACAAGAAAAATTACAAGTAAAAAAAAAAAAAACTTTTATCAATTCTAACACAGATAAAAACAAATTACTCGATAAAATACGGAATATACCTATCAAAAATTTTTTCAATAATTATCGAGGATACGATAATAATAATATTAGAGATATAGATAAAAGGTTGAATACAAAATATATTGACTGTAAAATTATTTATTTTTATTTAAGAAACTAAGTAAGTCGATATTGAATATGGAACTTTGGTTTTTACAAAAATTTGTACTATTTTACAACGATTCTAAGATTAAATCTTGGGTTATCCCAATCAAATCGCTTTTTTTTTTTTTTTAAAATATAAAAATTAATGAAAGTAAAAAAAAAAAAAAAATTATATCATTGGATGAAACAAAAAATACACAATACAAGAATAATACAAAAACAGGATTAGATATATTCCTAAAAAACTGTTTGATTTTTCAATTGAGATGGGATAATCTTATTAAAATATATTGTTTCCTACTTAGACTTATAAATACACTAAATCCAAAAGAAATAGCTCTATCTTCTATTCGAAGAGAAGAAATGAGTTTAGATATAATGTTGATTCAGAATAAATTCATTTTTACCGAATCGACGAAAAGAGGAATATTCATTCTCGAACCAATTCGTCTGTCTATTTAGTTATTCCTGAAACTATTTTATCATCTAGACGTTGTAGAGAATTTAGAATTTTAATTTGTTTCAATTTAAAGAAAACAAAAAAATTAAATAAAAATAAAATATTTTTTAATAGAACAAACAAATTAAATAAATTGAAGTTTTTCCTTTGGACCAATTTTCAATTAGAGGATTTTACTTGTATAAATAGATATTGGTTTGATACCAATAACAGCATTCGTTTCAGTATATTAAGGATACATATGTATCCACAGTTGAAAATTCGTTGATGATAAATTTTTAATATATGTATTCTTACTCATTATATACATCATAACAGAATTTATGGTTTTGGTARAWYKRARRWKCGTCCGGTAAACAATTCATTTATTAAATATAACAATACGAGTTTATTAACATTTTCTAAAGCTACTTTGTATCTTATTGATTAAAAATTTTGATAAATCATTGATTCATATAGTATATATGATTCATTTACAAGTTTATTAGATCGAAATTTTTTAATGTTTGACACTATTTTTTATATTATAGATTAGATCCAATGTCGCATTCAGTAAAGATTTATGATACATGTATCGGGTGCACTCAATGTGTCCGAGTATGTCCTACGGATGTATTAGAAATGATACCTTGGGACGGCTGTAAAGCTAAGCAAATTGCTTCTGCTCCAAGAACGGAGGACTGTGTCGGTTGTAAAAGATGTGAATCCGCTTGCCCAACGGATTTTTTGAGTGTTCGAGTTTATTTATGTTATGAAACAACTCGCAGCATGGGTCTAGCTTATTAACAGTTGATAGTTTTAAAAATTGTCACTAAAATGTTTTTTATTTTTTTTACCAATAAAATCCGTACTTCATAATTATAATATACATCTTTTTTTTTGATGTTAAAAATATATTAGGAGTCAAGTACGAATAATAAAATAAAAAGTAGATATTCGTAGTGGGAATTCTATATATCAATATCGATTGATATAGGGAGGATCATTGAATATATTTTGATGAAGAATCCCTTAGATTAAAATAGAAATGAACCATAACTGTGCAGCCCTATTTCTAATAGATTAATCCCAAAATAGCATCCCCAAATTAAAATAAAGCCTATAACAGCTATAATTGCAGAATTTTTCCCTTTAAAATTTGTATTTGTTTGAGTATGTAAATAAATCGTGAATATAATCCAAGTAATAAATGACCAAGTTTCTTTTGGGTCCCAATTCCAATATGACCCCCATGCTTCATTAGCCCACACAGCTCCCGACAGAATACCTATACTTAAAAAAAAAAAGCCTAGACTAATAACACGATAACTCCACTGTTCTAATTGTTGAATCGATTGAGACTTGTAAAAATTACTAATCGAAAAAACGGAAGTGCTTTGTAAAACATTTTTTATCCTTTCATTTATGTTTTGAAAGGAGTTAGTTAATAAAAAATTGCTTTTACTAAAAATAATTATGCTTTTTTGAAATGTAATGACTAAAAGTGTTACTGATAATAAGGATCCACATAAAAGAGATGCATAGCCCAATAGGGTCATACTTACATGCATCATTAACCATTGGGATTGAAGGGCGGGTACTAATATTACGGATTTATGCATTTGGCTTAAAAGATCAGAAGTAGCAAAACCTTGAGTAAAAATGACACCTATCTTTATTATTGAGCTTAAGTTTTTTTTTTCTTTTTTAAAATACAGAATCAGATGAATAATGAAAAAACCCCATGAAAGGAAGATTAATGATTCGGATAATTCACTTAATGGGAAATGCCCAAAATGAATCCAACGGTTTGCTAATAATCCTGTTAAACAAAAAAATCCTGCTATCATGCCCCTTTCTGAAGAATCATATAATTCTACGATTTCATCTACTAATAATATTCGAAAATGAATTGGAATTAAAATTGAAACAATAGAAAAGGATATATGAGTTAATATATGTTCAAAAGTATAAAATAGCATAAATAATTTATAAATTACATATGAATAATGAAAAAATAAGGAGACAAAAATATGGATACTATAAGTTGGATTGTTTTATTATCCTATTCATTTTAGATTAAAAGAGGTGAGGTCATGCCGCTACTCGGGCTCGAACCGAGATGCTGTAGCACTGCTTCCTAAGAGCAGCGTGTTTACCAAATTTCACCATAGCGGCCTTTTCTTTATTTTCATCCAGAGAACATGTAGCTTTAATAAAATGTAATTCATCCTCTATCTCTTTCGTTTCATCAATTTTGTCTAGAGCCCCCCTTTTTTCGGAAAAAAGGTCTTCTTCGGTAAATACATCTTGTGACTCTTTTTGAATCCCCTTCATTTCGGAAGTTTTTTTGAGTTTCTTAGTAAGAATGGGCGATGGTATTCTGCCTAAATGGTAGACACAGGTAATAAATAAGAGAATACTAAATATTCGAGCCATCAAATTTTTCAATTTAGACATAATGTATTTGTTAAATCGAATAAGTACATTAGATCTAATAGAATGATTTTGCCCTATCCAGACTAATACCAATACAATCCATTTCATGAATAAAATGTGACCA